CCATATTGATAGTTACATTTCAAGCGGTAGTGACAATTACAGTAAGAGTTACATTTATAGTTATATTTGTAGTGAAAGCGTAAATAGTATTGACAGTGATAGTTTCAGTATACAAACTAGCGCAAGTGGAAGCGATCTCGATATAAGTAAAAAATACAGGAATTTGTGGGTTCAATGCGAAAATTGTTATGGATTAAATTATAAGAAATTTTTTAGGTTAAAACGGAATATTTGTGAACAATGTGGATATCATTTGAAAATGAGTAGTTCAGAAAGAATCGAACTTTTGATTGATCCAGGCACTTGGGATGCTATGGATGAGGACATGGTTTCGGTGGACCCCATTGAATTTCATTCGGAGCAGGAGCCTTATAAAGATCGTATTGATTCTTATCAAAAAAAGACAGGGTTAACTGAGGCTGTTCAAACAGGCATAGGTCAATTAAACGGTATTTCCATAGCAATTGGGATTATGGATTTTCAGTTTATGGGGGGCAGTATGGGATCCGTAGTAGGCGAGAAAATCACCCGTTTGATTGAATATGCTACTAATAGATCTCTACCCCTTATTATAGTGTGTGCTTCGGGGGGAGCCCGCATGCAAGAAGGAAGTTTGAGCTTGATGCAGATGGCTAAAATATCTTCAGCTTTATATAATTATCAATCAAATAAAAAGTTATTCTACGTATCAATCCTTACATCTCCTACAACCGGCGGGGTGACTGCCAGTTTTGGTATGTTAGGAGATATCATTATTGCCGAACCTAATGCTTACATTGCATTTGCAGGTAAAAGAGTAATTGAACAAACATTGAATAAGACAGTACCTGATGGGTCACAAGAAGCTGAGTATTTATTCCATAAGGGCTTATTCGACCCAATCGTACCGCGTAATCTTTTAAAGGGTGTTCTGAGTGAGTTATTTCAGCTTCACGGTTTCTGTCCTTTGAATCAAAATTTAATCAAGTAGATCATTTAATTCATAATTCAGTTTTTTTATTTGAAGTTTACAAGTATTTAGTTTCAATTTTATTTAGTTTTTTTTATTTAGTTTTATAGTAATCGTAATCAAAGTGAAAATAAAAAATAATAAGCATGGAGTTTTACTCGAGGTTATAAGATAAGATAAGATACAATTGTATAACGGATCATAAGTTGTTGATAATTACTCTTTTCTTATTTACTACAAATCAATTTTATTTCTACCTATATAATGAATGCATGATTAGTAATCATAATGGATGATTAGTAATCGGGAAGGCTCTATCAATAGGATAAAAGAGTTCATTTTTATCCTAAATTAAATTCGGAAAAATTCATGTAATTTTATTACATTACGTATTTATTATAGATATAAATATTGAATTATTCTCAAAAAATCTCAAAAAAAAAACTTTCTGTTTTGTTTTTATTAAGAATCACTGTTGGGTCAAATTCTTTATAACCTGCGATAACTTGTAAGAACCTTTTTTGGTATTTATTAGAAGATAAGTATAAGAAAACAAGAATAATAAATATATAATATATAAAAGTGAATAGGTACACTTATTTCTACGTTTTTTGTACCTATTATTATATACTGATAATAGATATACTTATCATAAGATATCTTTATGACAGGTACAAAATATTAAATCGAGGTATCCATTCTATGACAACTTTCAATTTACCCTCTTTTTTTGTGCCTTTAGTGGGTCTAGTATTTCCGGCAATTGCAATGGCTTCCCTATCTCTTCATGTTCAAAAAAACAAGATTATCTAGATTCGACGGGATCCAATCTCGTTCATTTTTTTTTTTTTCAAGACTCGGACTTGGGTCATAATATTAATATATATAATAATACGGATATCTATTTAAATTTATCTATCTATTTAATTTAGTGGACATAGGATACAACATGTGGATTTTTACGAACACAAATGAAAGAGTTATTATGCGCGTCGAAACATCATGGCATGATATATGGGGATAGATAGATTATATCTATACTATATCTATATTCAAAATTCAAAAAGGGTCCGCAGATGTATGAAATGGAAAGTAAAAATATCTCTATGTATGTAGATATCTATAGTGGGATTATATGAAGGGGATCCTTTTTTTATATCTAACCGAGAATTACTCCTAATGGTTCACATCATAATAAGAGTGCTAGTTGATAAGAGTTGCTTCGGGAACAAAAAAAAGAAAGTCAAATTTTGGTTATTCTCTAAATTTCAATAAAAATAAAATTAAACAACTGGATCTAGTATGAACTGGCGATCAGAACATATATGGATAGAACTTATAATGGGGTCTCGAAAAACAAGTAATTTCTGCTGGGCCTGTATCCTTTTTTTAGGTTCACTGGGATTCTTATTGGTTGGAACTTCTAGTTACCTTGGTAAGAATCTGATATCCTTATTTCCTTCTCAGCAAATCCTTTTTTTCCCACAAGGGATCGTGATGTCTTTCTATGGGATCGCAGGTCTGTTCATTAGCTCCTATTTGTGGTGCACAATTTCGTGGAATGTGGGTAGTGGTTATGATAGATTTGATAGAAAAAAAGGAATAGTGTGTATTTTTCGTTGGGGATTCCCTGGAAGAAATCGTCGAATCTTTCTTCGATTCCTTATGAGAGATATTCAGTCGATTAGAATAGAGGTTAAAGAAGGTATTTATTCCCGGCGTGTACTTTATATGGAAATCAGAGGCCAGGGTGCCATTCCTTTGACTCGTACTGATGAGAATTTGACTCCACGAGAAATTGAACAAAAGGCTGCGGAATTGGCCTATTTTTTGCGCGTACCAATTGAAGTATTTTGAAATGAATTGAATTCTTTCGCAGCATTGAGTAAGGACCTCAGGAATTTTATTTGTTGTTATATAAAAACTTAACTTCTGTTTTGTTTTTTCAGGTCGCTCATTCGAGCAAAACAAAAGCAGACGCATGTGAAACAACCAGAAAACAAAGCGCTTTTTCCACCAAAACTTTTTGATGGGTTGTATATGGAAATCAACTTCCTTTTTTCATACTAGGAACAAGTATACTTAAAGTATGGATTCATCGTATATATCCGAAAAACTAAGACTATATACATACTTTATATTTTTTTTTGTATTTTTGGAGTCCAATATTTTTTAATTGATATGTTAGATATAGATGGATCGTATCTTGTAATTAAATTCTGTTTTTGTTCTGTTTTTGTTTTGTCTCGAAATCTGAAAAATATGTATTTCTTGACTTGAAGTGGCTCATTAGGGCATTCATCGAAAGGATAGAATTGCTTCGAATGAAGACATAAAAAAATATATTGTTTCCAGATAGATCTAATCTAAGGACTACCCATTAATTCAATTTAAATAAAGGGAGGGGGTCTATGGATTCAATACCTTGTTTGTTATAGAACTCATATTTCATGGAAATATCAGATTGGATAGAATCGAGGAATGAGGTGATTTCATTAACAATTCACAGATTAAAAATGCCAAAAAAGAAAGCATTCAACCCACTTCTATATCTTACATCTATAGTTTTTTTGCCCTGGTGGATTTCTTTCTCATTTAATAAAAGTATGGAATCTTTGGTTACTAATTGGTGGAATGCTGGGCAATCCGAAGTTTTTTTGAATGATATTCAAGAAAAGAACGTTCTGGAAAAATTCATAGAATTAGAAGAACTCTTTATTTTGGACGAAATGATAAAGGAGTACCCCGATACATATATACAAAAGCTTCATATAGGAATACACAAAGAAACGATTCAATTGGTCAAAATGTACAATGAGGATCATATCCATACCATTTTAAATTTTTCGACAAATATAATAAGCTTCGCTATTCTAAGCAGTTATTCTATTCTGGGTAATGAAGAACTTTGTATTATTAATTCTTGGGTTCGTAAATTTATCTATAACTTAAGCGACACAATAAAAGCTTTTTCTATTCTTTTATTAACGGATTTATGTATTGGATTCCACTCGCCTCATGGTTGGGCACTAATGATTGGTTCTGTCTACAAGGATTTTGGATTTTCTCATAATAATCAAATTATATCTGGTCTTGTTTCCACCTTTCCAGTCATTCTAGATACAATTTTAAAATATTTGATCTTCCGTTATTTAAATCGTGTATCTCCGTCACTTGTAGTCATTTATCATTCAATGAATGACTAAAAATGATCCACTGATATAAATCTAATCATAATGTTTTTACTTCGTACATAAACAAACCATTCAAAATGTTACTTTTTTTTTAGGTTTCTACCGATCCAGGAAATGACTCCTGGATCCCAGTAAAATAGCAGAATCGTGGATAGGGAACTCTACTAGCAACCTACCCAATTTATTGTAGAAATTTTCGGGATCAATGATTGGACCATGCAAAATAGAAATATCTTTTCTTGGATAAAGGAACAGATGACTCGATCCATTTTCGTATCGGTCATTATATTTATATATGTAATAACTCGGACATCTATTTCACATGCATATCCCATTTTTGCACAACAGGGCTATGAGAATCCACGAGAAGCTACTGGGCGTATTGTATGCGCCAATTGTCATTTAGCCAATAAGCCCGTGGATATTGAGGTTCCACAAGCGGTACTTCCAGATACTGTATTTGAAGCAGTTGTTAGAATTCCCTATGATATCCAACTGAAACAGGTTCTTTCTAATGGGAAACGGGGATCTTTGAATGTGGGGGCCGTTCTTATTTTACCTGAAGGATTCGAATTAGCACCCTCTGATCGTATTTCTCCGGAAATGAAAGAAAAGATGGGGAATCTTTCTTTTCAGAGTTATCGTCCTACTAAAAAAAATATTCTTGTAATAGGTCCTGTTCCTGGTCAAAAATATAGTGAAATCACCTTTCCTATTTTGTCTCCGGACCCCGTTACTAAGAAAGATGTTTACTTCTTAAAATATCCTATATACGTGGGCGGTAATAGGGGAAGGGGTCAGATTTATCCGGATGGGAGCAAGAGTAACAATACAGTCTATAATGCTACAGCGTCGGG